GTTGCCTGTAGCTTAAACCTAAAGTATAGCACTGAAAATGCTAAGATGGTACAACCCTTCAACAAAGGTCTTGGTCTTAAACCTCACATTACCTAAAAACCATCTGTTTATACATGCGAGCCTCACCGCAACGGTGAAACAGCCATAACAACCTAAGCCGACATCAGTCTATTTGACCACAACGCCAAGCGACAGCCACACCCCCACGGGCAACAGCAGTAATTAACATTTGGCCATAAGTGAAAACTTGACCAAGCAAGATGGGTAGAGGGCCGGTTAATCTCGTGCCAGCGACCGCGGTTACACGATAGGCCCAAGATAATATTAACGGCGTAAAAATGACTAAAAATAATAGTTACTAAACCTAGGATAAAAACTACACTGGGCTGTAAAAAGCCATAAGTCACACTAAGCACCACCCCTAACACCACACAACTTTGACTCATGAAAGCTAGGATACAAACTAAGATTAGATACCCTACTATGCCTAGCCGTAACACACAATCAAATTACGAATTGTTCGCCAAACAACTACGAGTAATACTTAAAACTTAAAAGACTTGACGGTACTTCACCCCGACCTAGAGGAGCCTGTCTAATAACCGACAATCCACGATTAACCCAACCACTTCTTGCCTAACAGTCTATATACCGCCGTCGCCAGCTTACCTTGTAAAAGAAATAAAGTGAGCTAAACAGTAACACACTAAAACGACAGGTCGAGGTGTAACCTATGAAGCGGACCAAGATGGGCTACATTCTCCAACAGAGAATACGAACAACACTATGAAATTAATGTTTGAAGGCGGATTTAGCAGTAAGATAAGAACAAAACACTTAACTGAACACAACGCAATGAAGTGCGCACACACCGCCCGTCATCCCTGCCACCACAATATTAAATCTTAATAAATCAACTTAATAAGCCAACCAGGGCAAGTCGTAACATGGTAGGTGTACTGGAAAGTGTACCTAGAAACAAAAAGTAGCTTACACAAAGCACTCGACCTACACTCGAACGACATTAACATTAATCTTTTTGAGCTGACCAAACAACAAAACACAAACATACGCTATCAAACAAACAAATCATTTGCCTCACCTAGTAGTTGCGATCGAACAGTCACAAGTCACAATAAAGTACCGCAAGGGAACAATACAAGCAAAAAACAGCAAAGATAAACCCTTGTACCTTTTGCATCATGGTCTAGCAAGAATACAAGGACAAGAAGAATCACAGCCCTTTACCCCGAAACCGAATGAGCTATTTTTAAGCAGTCTAACGGACGCACCCTTCTATGTAGCAAAATAGTGGGAAGACTTAAAAATAGTGGTGAAACGCCTACCGAACTCGGAGATAGCTGGCTACCCGAAATAGAATCTAAGTTCTACTTTAGAACGAACATTTAACTAATTAACCGTCTAAAGATAATCAATAGAGGTACAGCTCTATTGACTCAGGATACAACCTGAATTTGCAAGGAAACCACATCTATCATAACCCGTAGGCCCTCAAGCAGCCACCACAAAAAATATCGTCAAAGAATTAACTTAAATAAACCTAACACTAACCAAAAACTTCAAATTAACTTAGGGTGAATCTACACAAGTAGACATCATTATGCTAAAACTAATAATAAGAACCCATCTCTTTTACGCACCCCCCCACTAGAAATAGAAAAACTACTAGTAACTAACAGACCACAAAAGGAACAAACAAACCCATGCACACCCTTAAACTGACTGTAGCCCCAACACAGGAGCGTTAAAAAGAAAGATTAACTGTTATAAAAGGAACTCGGCAACCAAGGACTCCAACTGTTTAACAAAAACATAACCTTTAGCCAAACAAGTATTAAAGGCGACGCCTGCCCAGTGAATAATTAAACGGCCGCGGTATCCTAACCGTGCAAAGGTAGCATAATCATTTGTCTATTAATTGTAGACCTGTATGAAAGGCAAAATGAGAGCCCAACTGTCTCTTATAACAAATCAATAAAACTGATCTCCTAGTACAAAAGCTAGAATACTAACATAAGACCAGAAGACCCTGTGAAGCTTTAACAAACCCATTAAATCTAATAATGATTACTTTCGGTTGGGGCGACCTTGGAATAAAAAAGAACTTCCAACATATGACCTACTCATAAAATAAGGCAAACAAGCCAACACTAGACCCAGCACAGCTGATAATTGAAATAAGTTACTCCAGGGATAACAGCGCTATCTTCTTTAAGAGCCCATATCAAAAAGAAGGTTTACGACCTCGATGTTGGATCAGGACATCCCAGTAATGCATCCGTTACTAAAGGTTCGTTTGTTCAACGATTAACAGTCCTACGTGATCTGAGTTCAGACCGGAGCAATCCAGGTCGGTTTCTATCTATGCAACGCTTCACCTAGTACGAAAGGACCGGTACAGCAAAGCCAATATTACACACACGCTTTAACCACAAAATACAGCTATTAATAACGAACCACACTCTTCTAAACCTAGATAAGGTTAAATTAAGGACTACCGCACCTTAATAATTTCAACTCTACTTAACATCATAAACCCCCTGCTATACATTCTACCTATCCTTATCGCGGTTGCATTCCTCACTCTCCTAGAACGAAAACTATTAGGATATATACAACTACGAAAAGGTCCAAACTTAGTAGGCCCTCTCGGCCTACTCCAACCCATCGCAGATGGTCTAAAACTAATTACAAAAGAAACAACAAAACCAACCCTCTCATCACCAATCCTCTTCACCCTATCCCCAATTTTAGCACTCTCATTATCCATAATCTCCTGAGCACCAATTCCAATACCCAACGCATTAACCAACATAAACCTTGGCCTGTTATTTATTATGGCCATGTCAGGCATATTTACATATGCCATCTTATGGTCTGGCTGATCTTCGAACTCAAAATACCCCCTTATGGGGGCAATACGGGCAGTCGCCCAAATCATCTCCTATGAGGTAACACTAGGACTAATTATCATCTCTCTCGCCACTATTTCAGGTAGCTACTCCCTATCCTCCTTCACAGAACTACAGGAACACTCCTGACTCCTATTTGCATCTTGACCACTAGCCATAATATGATTTACCTCTACCCTAGCGGAAACCAACCGATCTCCTTTTGACCTGACGGAGGGAGAGTCAGAACTAGTCTCCGGATTTAACCTAGAGTTTTCAGCCGGACCCTTCGCCCTTCTATTCCTAGCCGAATACACAAACATTCTACTAATAAACACCCTCTCTGTCATAATATTCATAAATCCAGGAACTACTAGCCCAGAACTATTCACCACCAACCTAATAATAAAGACAATAATCCTAACAACCCTATTCCTATGAATCCGCGCCTCATATCCCCGATTCCGATATGACCAATTAATACACCTACTATGAAAACAATACTTACCCCTTACCCTATCTATATGCCTACTTAACCTATTTACAACATCAGCATTCTGCGGAACCCCGCCCCAATGGAAGTGTGCCTGAAAATAAGGACTACCTTGATAGAGTAGACACGGGAACCACAAAACCCCACTTCCCTAAAAATCAAAGAGGGACTACCATCCCTGGCCCCCAAAGCCAGTATTTTACTACTTAAACTACTCTCTGAATAAAACCATAAAAAATAACTCTCCTAGGACCCCCCCCCTACACCCCCCCACAAATTTAACCCGAAATTGGCCTGTATATGTACTCTTTACATATATAGTCCTCATATTGCTATGTATAATAATACATTAATCGTTTTGCCTCACGCCTAATAAACTAGAATATGACTTTAATTAATTGTATATAAAGCTGGCTCATTAACATATTATTCTCCATCTCATTTCCTGGTCGTTCCATTTAACAGAGGTTGTCCGTTATTAATAACCATGAATATCCTTATTCAAACCGGTGTCCCATGATTTAACCCTTCCCGTGAAACCCTCTATCCTTTCACCTCAAGCATACAGTCCCGCTTTTCACGTCCATATACTGTAACCCCTCTCGTTTATGTCCTTTCCAAGGCCGCTGGTTACACCTTCAAGATCATCTCAATGGTCCGGAACCACCCCGCCCTACTTGCTCTTTCCAAGGCCTTTGGTCGCACCCTTTATACTGGTACATTTCACCTCATGTTCTTATCACGTATGCCTGTTCCACCCCTGGTTGGCTTTTTTTAAAGGTACCTTTCACCTGACACCCATATATGCCCGTTACCGTCACCCCTCCCGGGGTAGGTCCTTAGTCCAGGTGGAGCTATATTCTTGGTCTAGCACTTTTCCCCATATGGATACATTCCTTAATGCTTGTTAGACATATTCTTCCATAATGCTGAAAATTCCATTAATTTTTACTAAAGAAATCCCGTTGTTAATACATTTTTTTAACCCGTTTTTTTTATTTTTACCAAAATCAATACCACTTTTCCATACTAAAACCATAAACCCGAAATCCCATAAGAAGTTATTTTTATTAAAACCATTTAATATTTTTTTTACATGAAAAAAGAATATTATAAAAAACCCGGATAAACTTTTGACTTACCAAAAAATTACTACTTTTCTAAAATCTCAATTTATAAATGCAATTCCCCCCCAAACTAACACAGCCGTTTATGACTTTATTTTCAACCCTCTCCCGAATTTCTATACATTAAGGTAGCAAAGCACGGCCATGCAAAAGGCTTAAAACCTCAACACAGATGTTCAAATCATCTCCTTAATACTAGAAAGCCAAGACTCGAACTTGGGCCTAGAAGCTCAAAACTTCCAATACTACCCTATAATACTTTCTAAGTAAAGTCAGCTAAACCAAGCTATCGGGCCCATACCCCGAAAATGCCCACAAGGCCTTTACTAATTAACCCAGTATCCTTAGTAGCCATCACAATAAGCATCATCATAAGCACCACCCTAATCACCATAACAACACATTGACTAATAGCCTGAGCCTGTATAGAAATTAACACCCTATCTATAATACCAATTATCTCAAAACCACATCACCCCCGAGCAACAGAAGCAACAACAAAGTACTTTCTAACACAAACTCTAGCCTCCATAACTATCCTATTCGCAACAACCATAAATGCACTAAATACCTCAAACTGAGAAATCTCCCTCACAACGGAAACTACAACCATAAAAATCATCACACTAGCACTAATGATAAAAATAGCTGCAGCACCGTTCCACTTCTGACTCCCAGAAGTGGCACAAGGGGCCACAACATTAACAACCCTAACAATCCTAACTTGACAGAAAATTGCCCCCCTCACTATCCTCATAATCAACCACAACAACACTAACCTAACAATCCTTAACACGTCAGCAATCCTATCCGTTCTAATCGGCGGACTGGGGGGGCTCAACCAAACCCAACTCCGAAAACTAATAGCCTTTTCATCAATTACCCACACAGGGTGAATTCTTGCAACCATTACCATAGCACCAAACATCTCCATTTTAACCTTCCTAATCTACACAATAACCACCATCCCAATCTTCCTCATTCTCAACACGTCGTCAGCAACAACTATCAAAGACATAGGAACTATATGAACCACCTCCCCTCACTTAATATTAATTATACTAATAACTATCCTATCACTCACTGGCCTACCACCCCTTACAGGCTTTATACCAAAATGACTTATTCTAAACAAAATAACTGCCCTTAACTTAACCACAGAAGCCACCCTCATGGCTATATCCTCCCTACCCGGCCTATATGTTTACATACGACTCACCTACGTCCTAACCATAACAATACCCCCCCACACATCTACCACACAAATAAAATGACGGATAACACATAAAAAACCCCCACTACTCTCAACCATACTAGCAACCACTATAATACTACTATTACCACTATCACCCAACATATAGGAACTTAAGTTATATCCAAACTAGGGGCCTTCAAAGCCTCAAATAAAGCGCTACTTTAGTTTCTGCAGAGCTTGCAGTATCACCACATCCCCTGATTGCAACACAGGCATTTTAACTAAACTAAAGCTCCCTAAGTTAGCAGGCCTTGATCCTACAAAAAACTAATTAACAGTTAGCCGTCCAAACCGGCGGACTTTAACCTACCTTCTCCGTTTTTGGGGGGGGGGAAAAAACGGAGAAGCCCCGGCCAAGGTGGGCGACTTCAGATTTGCAGTCTGACATGATGACACCTCGGGGCTTGGTAGCAAGATATAACCTATGTGTAAATTTACAGTTTACCGCTTTAATCAGCCATACTACCTGTGTATATTACCCGTTGACTATTTTCAACAAACCACAAAGACATCGGAACCCTATACCTAATATTCGGCGCATGGTCCGGCCTTATCGGAGCCTGCCTAAGCATCCTAATACGCATAGAGCTAACTCAGCCCGGGTCATTATTCGGCAGTGACCAGATCTTTAATGTTCTAGTAACCGCTCACGCATTTATCATAATCTTCTTTATAGTTATACCCATTATAATTGGGGGCTTCGGAAACTGACTAATCCCCCTAATAATTGGAACCCCAGACATAGCCTTCCCCCGAATGAACAACATGAGCTTTTGACTCCTCCCCCCAGCACTACTTCTACTACTATCCTCCTCTTACGTCGAAGCAGGCGCAGGAACAGGTTGAACTGTCTACCCCCCCCTATCTGGAAACCTAGTACACTCGGGCCCATCAGTAGACTTAGCCATTTTTTCTCTTCACTTAGCCGGAGCGTCATCTATTCTAGGGGCAATCAACTTCATCACTACATGTATCAACATAAAACCCAAATCAATACCAATATTTAACATACCCCTTTTTGTCTGATCTGTTATAATCACTGCAATTATACTACTTCTAGCACTACCGGTACTCGCAGCAGCAATCACCATACTCCTGACAGACCGGAACCTAAATACAACCTTCTTTGACCCTTGCGGAGGCGGAGACCCAGTCCTATTCCAACACTTATTCTGATTCTTTGGCCACCCAGAAGTCTACATTCTGATTCTCCCCGGATTTGGCATTATCTCCAGCATTATTACCTTCTACACAGGAAAAAAGAACACGTTCGGATATACTAGTATAATCTGAGCAATAATATCTATCGCAATCCTCGGCTTTGTAGTCTGAGCCCACCACATATTCACTGTTGGCCTAGATATTGATAGCCGCGCCTACTTCACAGCAGCCACAATAATTATCGCAGTCCCAACAGGAATTAAAGTCTTTGGTTGACTAGCCACCCTAACTGGAGGACACATTAAATGACAAACCCCAATTTACTGAGCCCTCGGCTTCATCTTCCTATTCACTGTGGGCGGGATAACAGGAATTATCCTAGCAAACTCGTCCCTAGATATCGTTCTTCATGATACCTACTACGTCGTGGCACACTTTCACTATGTACTATCTATAGGAGCAGTATTCGCCATTATAGGCGGCCTAACCCACTGATTCCCACTATTTACAGGGTACTCCCTAAATCAGACTCTGACCAAAACTCAATTCTGAATTATATTTTTAGGCGTCAATATAACATTCTTCCCACAACACTTTTTAGGACTGTCTGGTATACCACGCCGATACTCAGATTTTCCGGACGCCTTTACCCTATGAAACACCATTTCATCAATTGGGTCAACAATCTCTATAGTCGCAGTCCTTATATCCCTATTTATTGTGTGAGAAGCACTGACATATAAACGTAAGCCCACACCTCAACTAGGAAAAAAAACTCATATCGAATGACTATATGGAACACCACCACCACACCACACCCACACAGAACCTACTTTTATACCTAATAACTCATATGCCCCAATCCGAGAATACATCTCATACATACAATGACCCTGACCCGAGAAGAGACAGAATTTAATTGCCACCTATTAATTTCAAGTTAATCGCACATTTATGCTTTCCTCCCGAGAATCTAGTAAACATATTACATGACTTTGTCATAGTCAAATCACAACACTTGTGATTCTCAATGCCCCACGCAGCCCAACTATCACTACAAGAAGCCCTAGGCCCTACAATAGAAGAAGTATTATTCCTACACGACCATGTCCTTCTCCTTACATGTCTAATAACACTAGTAATTCTAACATTCACTATCACTGCAACCACAACAGCCCTAACCCACAACGACCCATCAGAAGAAGTAGAACAACTAGAGGCTGCATGAACAGCCGCCCCAATCATAATTCTCATCCTAACAGCCCTACCATCAGTCCGATCCTTATACTTAATAGAAGAAGTATTTGACCCGTACCTTACAATTAAAACTACCGGCCACCAATGATACTGAAACTATGAGTACTCAGATGAAACTCATATCTCGTATGACTCCTACATACTTCAAACACATGACCTCCCCAAAGGCTCGCCTCGATTACTTGAAGTCGATCACCGCATAGTTATACCAGCAGGCCTACAAACCCGAATTGTAGTAACCGCGGAAGATGTCCTTCACTCATGAACAATCCCCTCCCTAGGCATTAAAGTAGACGCTGTACCAGGACGATTAAACCAAATTCCATTAGCAACATCTCGGACCGATATCTTTTTCGGTCAGTGCTCAGAAATCTGTGGCGCCAACCACAGCTTTATACCTATCGCAGCAGAAGCTGTTCCCCTGTATCACTTCGAACAATGACTAGTTTCAGAGCGATCACTAAGAAGCTTATACAGCATCAGCCTTTTAAGTTGAAGAAGAAGACCATTTCCTTAGTGAATGCCACAACTAGACATTGTATACACTCTTATAGTTTACTTATGAACCTGATTGACTCTTACCCTAATTACACTAAAAATTAAAACCTTCACATTAATTACAAAGCCGGCAAAACAACCCTTATTTAAAACCGAACCAACAACACTACCACTACCATGAACATAAACATATTCCAACAGTTTACAAGCCCAGAACTCATCCTAATCCCCACAGCGCCCCTATCCATACTAATTCCATTTTTCCTAATCTACCATAAACCTAAACTTCTAGGAAATCGCATAACAACCGCCACCGTTTTATTCCTAAAAACATTTATACTAAACATAACAAGCCAGCTCACCTTAAAAGGACAAAAATGATCCCACCTGCTAACAAGCCTGACCCTCATAATTCTATTATTCAACCTGCTCAGCCTACTACCATACACCTTTACATCAACCTCCCAACTATCAATAAACATAGCTCTGGCCATTCCTCTATGACTAGCTACCATTATCGCTGGCTTAAAAAATAAGCTATCTATAACACTAGCTCACCTTCTTCCAGAGGGCTCCCCCACCCCACTAATCCCATTCATAATCTTAATTGAAACAGCCAGCCTACTAATACGACCTATCGCACTAGGAGTACGACTCACAGCCAACATCACCGCCGGTCACCTTCTTATAACAATAGTAAGCTCCGCTACCATTAACCTTATTAATATCCATATCTCCATCAGTTCACTGACACTAATCCTACTATTCCTGCTTACACTTCTAGAATTAGCAGTAGCCTGCATCCAGGCCTATGTCTTTGTCCTCCTAGTCATCCTTTATTTACAAGAAAATACATAATGACCCACCAACTTCACCAATATCACATAGTTGACCCAAGCCCATGACCCCTGACCGGAGCCGCAGGCTCACTTCTACTAACCTCAGGGCTAGCCTTATGATTCCACACAGCCACAACACTAGTACTAAAATTGGGACTTCTAACCCTCACACTCACTCTTATCCAATGATGACGAGACGTAATCCGAGAGGGCACCTATCAAGGACACCACACCTTAGGCGTACAAAAAAATATACGATACGGAATAATCCTATTCATCACATCAGAAGTGTTCTTCTTCCTAGGGTTCTTTTGAACCTTATATCATGTCAGCCTGGTCCCCACACCAGAACTAGGCGCAGAGTGACCCCCAACTGGAATTAACCCACTAAACCCAATAGATGTACCACTACTAAACACTGCAGTCCTACTTTCATCTGGAGCAACCATTACATGGTCACACCACACTATAATAAAAGGAAATAAAAAAGAATCAGTATACGCACTAACAATTACCATTATTCTGGGGGCCTATTTCACAGCCCTCCAGGTGTCAGAATATATAGAAACACCATTTACCATCTCAGATAGCGTATACGGCTCACTATTTTTTGTAGCCACAGGGTTTCACGGCCTCCACGTAATAATCGGAACCTCCTTTCTATTAGTCTGCCTAATACGCCTTATTCAATCTCACTTCACGACAACCCACCACTTCGGATACGAAGCCGCAATCTGATACTGACACTTCGTAGATGTCGTCTGATTGTTCCTATACGTCTCAGTATACTGATGAGGCTCATATTTCTTTTAGATACAAGTACAAAATGCTTCCAAGCATAAGACCCCCCCCGGGAAGAAATAATTAGCCTCGCACTCCTTATTATTATAGCCATAGCAACAGCAACCCTCCTGTATATCATCAACACCCTAATACCAACGAAACCAGATATTAACAAGCTCTCCCCCTACGAATGTGGGTTCGACCCATTAGGAAACGCACGCTCCCCCATCTCTATCCAGTTCTTCCTAGTCGCAATCCTATTCATCTTATTTGATCTAGAAATCATTCTACTCCTACCAATCTCCTGAAGCATTAGCACAAACCCAACAACTACCACTACAACCATAACTACTATTCTCCTAGTTACTCTGACCCTCGGCCTTGTATACGAATGACTTCAAGGCGGACTAGAATGGACAGAGTGTTGGGGTAGTCTAATCAGACATTTGATTTCGACTCAAAAGATCTTAACCACTAAGCCCCAATAATGGAATTAATCAAAACTATCATAGCTATAGCCTTTATAACTACTATCCTCAGCCTATCTATACAGCATAAACACCTTATACTAGCACTCATGTGTATCGAAACAATAATGCTCCTTCTATTCATACTACTAGTTATATACATCTCAACCTCACTATCTCTATCACAAACCCCAATACCCATTATCCTACTCACCATCTCTGTCTGCGGAGCAGCAGTAGGCCTCAGCTTAGTTGTCGCAATCACACGAACTCACGGAAACGACTTCCTAAAAAATCTAAGCCTACTATAATGCTGAAAACCCTAATTATAACAACAATACTAATTCCAACAATCCTCACTTTAAAGCCTAAAATACTATACCCGGCAACAACCTCCTATATATTTATACTAGCATTACTAAGCCTAACCCTCCTAGAACCTAAATCAAACACACTCCTTAACTTAGATACTATCTCAGCACCTCTTCTCTCACTTTCCTACTGACTTCTCCCACTAATAACAATTGCTAGCCAATACACAATAACTAAAGAACCAATACAACGACAACGAACATTTCTAGCAACACTAACCCTCTTACAACTATTTATCTCAATAACATTTATAGCTTCCAACCTAACCCTAATATACATTATATTTGAAGCCACCTTAATCCCCACCCTAATCATCATCACACGATGAGGGCAACAAACGGAACGTTTAACCGCAGGAACATACTTTATACTATATACACTAACAACCTCCTTGCCCCTACTCATAGCAACTATTTTCATTAATAACTCAACAAACACCCCAACCCCATTCCTTCAATTATTCTACCCCCTTAATCAGTGAACTAGCCTCCTACTATGAATAGCCTGCCTGACCGCATTCCTAGCAAAAATACCCATCTACGGACTTCACCTATGACTTCCAAAAGCCCATGTAGAAGCCCCCATTGCCGGCTCTATAGTACTAGCAGCAATCCTTCTAAAACTTGGAGGCTACGGCATTATCCGAATAATACAAATCTTGCCTACAACAAAAACAGACATATTCCTCCCATTCATCGTACTAGCCCTCTGGGGGGCCATTCTAGCTAATCTCACATGCCTACAACAAACAGACCTAAAATCTTTAATTGCCTACTCCTCTGTCAGCCACATAGGCCTAGTAGTAGCCGCAATCATCATTCAAACACCGTGAGGCCTCTCTGGGGCTATAGCCCTAATAATCGCCCACGGTTTTACCTCCTCAGCACTCTTCTGTTTAGCCAACACAACCTATGAACGCACACACACACGAATCCTAATCCTTACACGAGGATTTCACAACATCCTCCCAATAGCTACAACCTGATGATTACTAACCAACCTCATAAACATTGCCACACCCCCCACTATAAACTTTACAAGCGAACTATTAATTATATCCGCCCTATTCAACTGATGTCCAACAACCATCATCATACTTGGCCTATCAATACTAATTACCGCCTCTTACTCCCTACACATATTTCTATCAACACAAATAGGATATCCACTACTTAACAGCCAAACAGAACCGACACACACCCGAGAACACCTATTAATAATTCTTCACATCATCCCCCTAGCAATGATCTCAATAAAACCAGAACTTATTATCAGGGTGTGTGTAATTTAAAAAAAATATCAAGTTGTGACCCTGAAAATAGACACCCTCACACACCGAGAGGTCCAGAAGACCTGCTAACTCTTCAACCTGGTAAAATACCAGCCCTCTCTTCTATCAAAGGAGAAAAGTTCTCCACTGGTCTTAGGCGCCAAAATTCTTGGTGCAAATCCAAGTGATAGAATATGAACTTAACTTCACCAACCATCATTCTAACTGTCTTCTTATCCCTAGCTATTTCCACAATTCAGCCCCTACATAAAAATAATATCAATAATATTAAATATACCCTAATATTAACATTCATAATTAGCATTATCCCCCTCAACACACTACTTAACAACAACAGCGAATTAACTATAACATTAATACCCATGATTACAACACCAACAGAGAACATCAATATTACTATTACGCTCGACACACTATCTTTAACCTTCATTCCCGTAGCCCTATTCATCACATGGTCTATTGTCGAATTCTCTATTTGATACATATCCTCTGACCCCAATATTGGAAAATTCATTAAGTACTTAGTCACTTTCCTAATTACAATAATAATTATTATCACAGCTAACAACATATATCAACTCTTTATCGGCTGAGAAGGTGTAGGAATTATATCCTTTCTACTAATCGGATGATGAGGGGCACGATCAGACGCAAATACAGCAGCCCTCCAAGCCATTATCTACAACCGAATCGGAGATATCGGTCTTATCCTCACAACTACCTGACTTATCACCTTTTCCTCAATAAACATGCAAGAATTACTAATCCAATATGAAGTAGCCAACCTCATCCCAACATTAGGACTAATAGCGGCAGCAATAGGAAAATCCGCACAATTCAGCCTTCACCCATGACTACCAGCAGCAATAGAAGGACCTACCCCGGTATCAGCCCTTCTCCACTCTAGCACCATGGTTGTAGCACGAGTATTTCTACTAATCCGACTCTATCCTATTATTAGTAACAGCCACACTATAAAAATAATATGTCTAATTATCGGAGCAACAACAACCATGTTTGCTGCGGCTGCAGCAATCACACAACATGATATTAAAAAAATCATTGCGCTATCAACTACAAGCCAGCTAGGCCTAATAATAACAATACTCGGATTAGACCAACCTCTTCTTTCCTTCCTTCACATAACCATACACTCCTTTTTCAAAGCACTCCTTTTCCTGTGCTCCGGCTCTTTTATTCATAGCCTAAATAATGAACAAGATCTTCGAATAATAGGAAACCTCTTAAAAACTACACCAATAACCTCTTCATTCACCATCATCGCCAGTCTCTCACTAATAGGTATACCCTTCCTTTCAGGTTTCTACTCAAAAGATACCATCATCGAAACCATTACCAACTCCTACACCAACCTATGAGCCCTATTAATTACACTTATCGCAACAACTCTTTCTGCCTCCTACAGCATACAAATTATTCTACTTATCCTAACAGGACCCTCACACACCAACATCAACCTTCATAAAGAAACCAAAAACATCATCCCACCACTAATACGCCTCACCCTTACATCCGTCCTTATCGGTAGCATTACCAAACTATCAATCCTACAAACTTCACCAATGACAACAATACCAAAAATAGTAAAATTAATAGCACTAACCATGACAATCCTTGGGATCATCCTATCAAAAGACCTTAAACAAACAACCTCATCCCTACCCCCAAAAAACCCACAAACCCTCAGCCTTTTCTTTAACCAATTGGCATTCTTCAACATCCCCCATCGAACTATGACAATAAACACACTAAAATCAAGCCAACAAATTTCAACAGAATTAATAGACCTATGAACCCTAGAAAACTACGGCCCAAAGGGCCTATCAAAGACGTTCACCCAGTTAGTCCTCCTCTCAACACAACAAAAAAATATAATCAAAAACTATATAACAACCTTCACCCTCACCCTCTTTATCTCCATTACCCTCACTCCGGCCTAAAAGGCCGGAGTCCACCCAAACGAGACCAACTTAAAATCACTAAAACAGAAAACAAGGCTACAATCAAACCTCAAGCACACACCACCAATCCCGCCCCACCTTTATTATAAAAGACACCATAACCATTAACCTCCAAACACACTCAATCTTCCCATCCAAAATAAAGCAATAAACCTTGCCCACCACCCCCCAGAATTAATACTGATACACACACAACCACCACAACACCTATAAACAAAAAAAAATACCAAAACCCACTAGACCCTACAACCTCCCCACCCTTCTCCACACTCACACAATAACCAAAAACCACAACTAGCCCCCCCAAATATACAATGTACATTACCAAAGCCGCATAAGTACAACCCATTATAACCATAGCAACACAACAAAAAAAGGAAATCCCTATCAAAGAAATAACCCCTTGATAAGGTGCAACAGAAAAACTTAAAACCACAACACCAAAAAACACTAAAGTCAAAACTAAATAAAGCATATACTCTACCAAAAACATAGTTTTCACTCTTCTAAGAGTCCTGCGGCCCGAAAAACCACCGTTGTACATCAACTACAAAAACATGTCACACCAACACACACTAATACTATTCAATCTCCTTCCTGTAGGATCTAACATCTCAACTTGATGAAATTTTGGATCAATACTTCTCTCCTGTTCAATAATCCAAATTATAACAGGCTTCTTCCTAGCAATCCATTACACAGCCAACATTAATCTAGCCTTCTCATCCATTATTCATATCTCCCGAGATGTGCCCTACGGCTGAATCATACAAAACACACACGCTATCGGCGCATCCTTATTCTTCATCTGCATCTACATCCATATTGCACGAGGACTTTACTACGGCTCCTACCTTAATAAAGAAGTATGACTATCAGGCACCACCCTTCTAATTATCCTAATAGCTACAGCCTTCTTTGGTTATGTTCTACCATGAGGCCAAATATCCTTCTGAGCAGCAACTGTAATTACAAACCTTCTAACCGCCATCCCTTATCTAGGGACAACTCTTACCACATGGCTATGAGGCGGCTTCGCAATCAACGACCCAACACTAACTCGCTTCTTTGCCCTACACTTCATCCTTCCATTCGCCATCATCTCTATATCTTCAATCCACATTCTCCTACTCCACAATGAAGGCTCAAGCAACCCTTTAGGGACAAACTCAGATATCGATAAAATCCCATTCCATCCATATCACTCATACAAAGACGCCCTTATATTAACAATAATAATTACCCTACTATTTATCATCATATCATTCTTCCCTAACATCCTAAATGACCCAGAAAACTTCTCGAAAGCCAACCCACTAATTACACCCCAACACATTAAGCCCGAATGGTACTTTCTATTTGCCTACGGAATCCTCCGATCAATCCCAAATAAGCTCGGCGGGGCTTTAGCCTTAGTCCTATCTATCGCTATTCTCTTCACAACTCCCTTCACTCACACCTCACACATTCGCTCTATAATATTCCGACCCTTCATACAACTTACATTCTGAACCTTTACGACTACATTCATCATCATTACTTGAGCCGCCACTAAACCAGTTGAGCCTCCATTCACAGAAATCGGCCAACTGGCTTCAATCCTATACTTCACGTTCTTCATAGCCAACCCCCTGCTAGGCCTAACAGAAAACAAAATCTCAAATTTCACCTGCTCTTATAGCTTAAAAACCATAAAGCATTGTTCTTGTAAACCAAAGCCGGGTCCCCCTTAGAGCAATAACCAGTATTTTACTACTTAAACTACTCTTTGAATAAAACCATAAAGAATAACTCTCCTAGGACCCCCCCCCCTCCCCCCCCCACAAATTTAACCCGAAATTGGCCTGTATATGTACTCTTTACATATATAGTCCTCATATTGCTATGTATAATAATACATTAATCGTTTTGCCTCACGCCTAATAAACTAGAATATGACTTTAATTAATTGTATATAAAACTGGCTCATTAACATATTATTCTCCATCTCATTTCCTGGTCGTTCCATTTAACAGAGGTTGTCCGTTATTAATAACCATGAATATCCTTATTCAAACCGGTGTCCCATGATTTAACCCTTCCCGTGAAACCCTCTATCCTTTCACCTCAAGCATACAGTCCCGCTTTTCACGTCCATATACTGTAACCCCTCCCGTTTATGTCCTTTCCAAGGCCGCTGGTTACACCTTCAAGATCATCTCAATGGTCCGGAGCACCCCGCCCTACTTGCTCTTTCCAAGGCCTTTGGTCGCACCCTTTATACTGGTACATTTCACCTCATGTTCTTATCACGTATGCCTGTTCCACCCCTGGTTGGCTTTTTTAAAGGTACCTTTCACCTGACACCCATATATGCCCGTTACCGTCACCCCTCCCGGGGTAGGTCCTTAGTCCAGGTGGAGCTATATTCTTGGTCTAGCACTTTTCCCCATATGGATACATTCCTTAATGCTTGTTAGACATATTCTTCCATAATGCTGAAAATTCCATTAATTTTTACTAAAGAAATCCCGTTGTTAATACATTTTTTTAACCCGTTTTTTTTATTTTTACCAAAATCAATACCACTTTTCCATACTAAAACCATAAACCCGAAATCCCATAAGAAGTTATTTTTATTAAAACCATTTAATATTTTTTTTACATGAAAAAAGAATATTATAAAAAACCCGGATAAACTTTTGACTTACCAAAAAATTACTACTTTTCTAAAATCTCAATTTATAAATGCAATTCCCCCCCAAACTAACACAGCCGTTTATGACTTTATTTTCAACCCTCTCCCGAATTTCTATAATATTT